ATAAGCGGGTAGCGGGAATCGAACCCGCATCGTTAGCTTGGAAGGCTAGGGGTTATAGTCGACGTTGATTCATTATTTTTAACGTCTCTAATTCAAAACCGAACGTGAAACTTTGGTTTTATTCGGCTCCTTTATACAAGATAGATAGAGATAGATAAATTTAACAAAAATGGAGAAGATGTGAACAAAATGAAATGAATTCTACCCATAACATCTATGTCAGCCTTTCGTTCTGAATGCATTCAAAACATACCGCTTTTTAGATGATCCCTATAGAAGAGGAGGAAAAATTAGAACAATTTATTTCTACTTACTTCGTTCGCTATTTCTTTTCTATTTGAAAGAATCCTTAGGAAAAGCATTTTTTTCCACCGAGCTAAAATACATATTTATTATATGTCGATGTCTATAGTAAACTAAAGGAATCGTTTAATAGCTAGTTTGCTTCAATTTCTCATATACAAATAAAAAAAATACAAATAAAAAAAATTGAAGATTTAGTTACGATTAGAAATAAACTTTCTATATCTTTATCCATGGATCCCTTACTCATACTCAAAAAATTGTGAGTATTGTGATCCAATTCAAAAAACTTATGTTTCGTAATTTCATAATTCAATTTTTCAATTTCGAATTGATTCTTCTTGGATACAAATTACGATAATTTATATTCTTCCTCGAATCGTTCGTTGAGAGGGAAAGGATTTAATCCTTTTAAGAAATAAGTTTGTGATCGGAATATGAATCAAACGAGGGACCCCTTAACTATTAAGGAGTCAATAGAACGAATCACACTTTTACCACTAAACTATACCCGCTACAATGCAATTATTGTATATAAACGGATCTTTTGTCGAACAGGAGAATCAGTCGGAATCCAAAAAAGGATCATAATAAAAGAATCATGAAAATGATAGTTTTGACGTGTTTTCTTTCGTAAAGGGGACCTAATGAAATCAAGAAAAAAGGACTCCCCTTTTTGTTTTGCTGAAGGTGCTTTGACAAATACATCTTGACAAAATGATTTTAGTCATAACATAAAAATAAAATGCATTGTGAAAGAATCTCCATTCTTTTCTTTTTTTATTCGTATTTGCTTTTTTTTTTACATTTTTAGGTAAGGGTACTTTGCTGGAAAAAATAAAGAAAATAAAGAATAATAAGAAATGGCATTTTGATCTTCTATCATTTTAGTTCTATCTCATAGGAATAAAAAAGTTTTTCTTTTGTTTGATCTTGTTTCAATAACAAGTATTTTTTCAGATCAAATAAATTTGATTCACGGGATTCATGAGAACAAAAAAAAGCCCGGCTAGGTACCGATCTGGCCGGGCTGTAGAAAAAAAAACACGACCCCCTCGAACAAACAAAAAGGGTATTTTTTTATTATTTATTTAGAATTATATTCTATTTTATACAATATTTATTATATATTATATTTATTATTCTATATTTTATTCTATATTTCTATATTGATTTCTATTTTATATATTTCTATAATATTTTTGATATCTTAAATAGAATTTTTAAATAGAATTTGATATTCTAATATAGAATAAATAGAAAAACTAAAAAAGAAAAATAGAAGAATAAGTCAAAGAGAGATAAGATAGAAAGAAAGGAGGATTTTTTTCAATCTCTCTTTTTTGTTTGTATAATGGAACATAGGAATTCTATTTTTTCAATTTGGGAGAGATGGCTGAGTGGACTAAAGCGTCGGATTGCTAATCCGTTGTACGAAATTTTCGTACCGAGGGTTCGAATCCCTCTCTTTCCGTTTCCGTCCATGATTTCGTATTTTCTTTATCTCTTGAATTTATAGATTTTCTTTGTTTGTTTGATTTTTTTATTATTCAATATAAAAAAATATGAAATATATTATTATTAAATAGAAAGATGTAAAATAGATAAAATTCTAAGAAATATTTCAAGAAAGGAGAACAAATAAAAAAGAATTTTTTATTCTTCACGTCCCGGATTCCGTCCCGGATCGTTAGATAGGAATCCGAAGATGAAAAGAGAAACAAAGAATATCACTACTGTGTAAACAAATAGTTTTAGAGTAAGCATTACACAATCTCCAAGATCAATTAAAAAAAAAAAAGAGAATAGATTTTCTCTATACTATACATTATGTTTCTTTTGACACTAAGAAATGATGTGGTTTCGAGAAATATAATAGAAAGGAATTTTCATCAATTTTTTTGTAATAAGAGCCGAGTCCTTTATTATCAAAATTTTCATACCCACAATTCGATATTGGTGGGGGACTCAAATCGAATTTTTTTTTTCATTTTTAATGGAAAGGGGGGTAAGAATGATGAAATGAGATGGTCCAGCTTTTTTTGGGGTATAAAAAATTTCAATATTTGAATTGAGGATTCATACTGTAAGACTTATCTGATCTTATCAATTGTTAGAATGTTAGAATTTTTTTTTCGAATAAATTCTGAATTTTTCTAAGAGTCTAAGATAGTATAAAAATTAAAGATCTTATCGAAAACTTACAGCAGCTTGCCAAACAAAAGCTAAGAGAAAAAAGAGTACAGGTATTACTGGCATAATATCTACAATTGGATTCAAAAAAGCGTAGGCTTCCGGTAATTTCGCGAATAAAAAACTACTTGAATAAAAGGCAGAGTTAATACAAATACAGACCAAACTAAAGATATTAAGCATAAGCATAGCAAACATTTTGTTCTTTAAGATAGAATATAAGAAATCATACTTTCATACAATATCTTAATTGCATTCTATGTAATGATCAAGAATTTCCGTTTAATTCTATATCTACACATATCAAAAGCCTCGCAACATTCTATCGATATAGATATTTCGATATTTGAACTGGAATTGACGAACAACCAATATTAATATTAGACTAATATTAGTGTTTATTAGTGTCGAATAGAAATTCGAAATGGGGCGTGGCCAAGCGGTAAGGCAACGGGTTTTGGTCCCGCTATTCGGAGGTTCGAATCCTTCCGTCCCAGAGCATATCCATGCATGATCTATCTATATATATATCTAGATATCATATGAGAGTACAAATATTCTATACAACTATTAGAATAAAGATTGCCTTTTTTTGAGAAACTTTCGGTTTAACAATCTATAATCTATAATATTGGCTAAAGTGTGATTCTTTTTTCTTATTTTTAATGATTCGTGTCTAAATTGAGTTACTTTTAAGATGTATATTCAAAAAGAACTTATTTAAACTTAAACTTATTTATTTGTATTCATGTTATTAAATAGAATATTTTATATGTTCAAAATAATGTTCAAAATAAATAAATAAATAGAAATTCCATTCATAGAATAAAATATCGATTTCATTTGAATTTTTGATGAGACTTCTTTATTCTTTAGAAATTACCCATTCAGAAAACGTATAGATTACTATGTATCGACTGAATCAACGACTATTCATGATTTCATAATTACATACTGGCTCCAAACCAGAGAAATGTTATGGTAAAACTTCGTTTGAAACGATGTGGTAGAAAGCAACGTGCGACTTGAAAGACATGATTCAATTAGCTGTGGATTCTTAATCCACTATTTTTATATTATATAGAAATTTGTATATAGAAATGAGGGTGCTCTTGGCTCGACATCGTTTGTTCTGTTCCATTCGAACTCGTTTTTTTTTTGGGGGGGGTTGATGATGTAAATAGTAATAGTACATGATGGAGCTCGAGTTGATTCATTTTTCAGGAGCAAGTATCTAGGGTTAGTTAAAATTAAGAAATTGGAACAACTTCGTAAATAGATTATCTATCTATATATATAGAAATCGAAAGGATCCAAAGTTTCAAACAAAATAAAAAGAAAAAGTCCAATTTGTTGGATTGGAATTGGTAAAACGATTTCGATCAAAAGTGTATCTGCGGGAATCTATTATCCATTTCTATGATTCTTTGATAGAAAGAAAAAAGGGTATGTTGCTGCCATTTTTGAAACGATTATAAATCCCCGAAGTAATGTCTAAACCCAACGATTCAAGGAAAATCTAAGGGATCCTGGAACAAGTAAATACCTTTTTTAATTGTCTCAACAACTCTATCAGAATGAAGAAAAAAAAAATAGATTCTATTCTAAAGAAGATAGACAAAAAACGGGATAGAGACCGCTCAATAAATGAAATACTTAAAGGTTTTGAGTTATTTGAGAGTTATCCAACTTGAGTTATGAGTTTGCGAATACGAGTGATTTTTTTTCGGGAAAGAAAAAGAATCAGAAAAAAAAGTACTTATAAATCATAATCGAATTGATTTTATGATTTTATGGATTGGATCTATTTGACATCCAAATTCATAATAATATTATATCCCATAGGCATCATCTAATTTTCTCGAGCCGTACGAGGAGAAAACTTCTTATACGTTTCTAGGGGGGGTGTATTGTTCATCTCCATACATCTATCCCAATGAGCCGTTTATCGAATTGTTGCAATTGATATTCGATCCCGACGAGAGGGAAGAGATCTTCGGAAAGTGGGTTTTTATGATCCGATAAAGAATCAAACCTATTTCAATATTCCTGTTATTCTCGATTTCCTTGAAAAGGGCGCTCAACCTACAGGAACTGTTCAGGATATTTCAAAAAGGGCGGGTGTTTTTATCGAACTTTCCCCTAATCAACAAACGAAATTCAATTAATGAAATAAGAAACAAAAGAGGGTGTGGATAACTTGTATATATATTTATATAATCCTTTATCTCTGTTATCCCACCGCTATCTATTCATACCTCATTTTTTTCATTTCTTATTTGCTATACTATAAGAATGCTGTTTTCTACAACCACAAAAATCGATTTTTATTTTTATTAATATAAAATGGATAGAAAAAAAAGAGCAAATCAATAAATGAAGTAATTGGGTTTATAAATACATTACTCTCAATGAGGTGGTTTTCATTGGAATTCTCTGAAGAAATAAAATAAGGGGGGTTAGGTTAATTGCTTGGTCCATATTTCGATTGTATTGATTCAATCAAATTCATATTAATTAATAATTGAATCAATCGGATCTCTACCCTTTTCTTTTTTTCCTTAATTTTCGCATATACCCTTTTGGATCTATGTCGATTAGTTTTGTAGTGCCAATTCAACATAATTGTTTGTTTTTTTATTTTATTTTTTTATTATTATTTTTATTTATTAGTATTCTAGTATTATAATACATTTTCGTATTCGAATTTATTTATTATAATTTACAAACGAACTTTGTTATTATTAACATTAATTAAATAAAAATAATAATTAAATAAAATGAATTAAATAAAAAGAAAATGGAATTTCAATTGGCATTTATTAAATTGTTAGTTACTATTTAAAAGTTTATAATTCTTTTGTTTTCTCCATTGTAGTTTTTTCTCAACATTAATATTAATATTGACAACAGTGTATCAAACAAATATAATCCGATCTTGAATAAACGGATCTTTTTATTTCCGTTCCATATCCATAGGATTTTTTTTTATTATAGAATTTAATCTTTTTTTTGATTGTTATTGTATCTACACATTCGATTTTTTTAGTTTTTTTTATATTAGTTTCATTCGGGTTGCTAACTCAATGGTAGAGTACTCGGCTTTTAAGTGCGACTCGATTTTTTACACATTTTTACGAAGCAATGGATTCGTTCATACCAGCGATAGAGTTTGTAAGACGACGACTGATCCAGACAGGAATGAATGGAAAAAGTAGCATGTCGTATCAATGGAGAATTCGAAGAATATTTCATTCTTATTGGATCCGACCCAAACCTTTGTTTGAATTCTTGGCTCGGAACAAGAAATCAAAGTTGGTTTGAATTAATAAATGGATAGAGCCTGGCGGCTCCAATTATAGGGAAACAAAAAGCAACGAGCTTTCAGTTTTTAATTTGAATGATTACCCGATCTAATTTTACGTTAAAAATAGATTAGTGCTTGATGTGGGAAAAGCTTTTCCTATGAAAAAAAGAAAATGGATTATTGATTTTTTTTATGAGTCCTAACTATTTATTAACTATTCTCCATTATGGAGTGGCGCTGAATGTGTAGAAGAAAGAGTATATTGATAAAGATATTTTTTTCCAAAATCAAAAGAGCGATTGGGTTGAGAAAATAAAGGATTTCGAACTATATTGTTATTCTAGAATCAACATAAAACAATTAGATCGAAAAAAACGAGGAGAGAGAGTCCGTTGATGAGTTTTACTTGTTTTCGAGGTATCTATTCGTTTTTAACTTTTTTACTAGAATAGAATACCCTGTTTTGACTGTATCGCACTATGTATCATTTGAGAACCCAATAAATCCCCTATCCCTGTCTCAAATTTAATTTTCAAAAATGGAGGAATTTCAAGTATATTTAGAACGAAATAGGTTTCAGCAATATGACCTCCTATACCCACTTATCTTTCGGGAATATATTTATGCACTTGCTTATGATCATGGTTTAAATAGCTCCATTTTGATGGAAAATATAGGTTCTGACAATAAATCTAGTTTACTAATTGTAAAACGTTTAATTACTCGAATGTCTCAACAGAATCATTTGATTATTTCGGTTAATGATTCTAACAAAAATAAATTTTGTGGGTACAACAAGAATTTATATTCTCAAATAATATCAGAGGGGTTTGCCGTCATTCTGGAAATTCCATTTTCCCTACGATTAATCTCTTTCTTAGAGGAGACAAAAATCATAAAATCTTATAATTTACAATCAATTCATTCAATATTTCCTTTTTTTGAGGATAAGTTTCCATATTTAAATTATGTGTCAGATATACGAATACCTTACCCTATCCATCTGGAAATTTGGATTCAAACCCTTCGTTACTGGGTGAAAGATGCCTCTTCTTTTCATTTTTTAAAGCTCTTTCTTCACGAGTATTGTAATTGGAACATTCTTATTACTTCAAAAAAATCGATTTCTACTTTTTCAAACAGGAATCCAAGATTCTTCTTGTTCCTATATAATTTTTATCTATGTGAATACGAATCTATCTTCCTTTTTCTCCGTAACAAATCTTCTCATTTACAATTAACATCTTCGGTAGTCCTTTTTGAGCGAATCTATTTCTATGGAAAAATGGAATATCTTGTAAAAGTCTTTCCTAAGGATTTTCTGTCTACCCTATGGTTTTTCAAGGACCCTTTCATTCATTATGCTCGATATAAAGGAGAATCCATTCTGGCTTCAAAGAATACCCCTCTTGTGATGAATAAATGGAAATACTATCTTATCAATTTATGGCAATGTCATTTTTATGTTTGGTCTCAACCAGGACGGATCCATATAAACCAATTATCCGAGCATTCATTCTATTTTTTGGGTTCTTTTTCCAGTGTACGGCGAAATCCTTCAGTGGTACGGAGTCAAATGCTGGAAAATTCATTTCTAATAGAAAATGGTATGAAAAAGCTTGATACAAAAGTTCCAATTATTCCTATAATTAGATCATTGGCTAAAGCGAAATTTTGTACCATATTAGGGCATCCCA